GAATGGTTGTCTAATTGCTTTATATAGACCCTTTCCGAGTGAAAGCACAAATCAAAATAACTTTCACAAAAAATGACAAGGTAATATTTCCAGTTATTCAGGAAAGGGGATGTACCCTTTGAAAACAGAATAGACTTTCCTTGATACCTAACATAATACATGACAGGATCTTTGAACAACCATAGATTAGTCCGAAAGTCCTTAGCAAAAGTTTCGGTATAGCTTTCGCCCTTTCTTTTTACATAGAAATAGATTCGCTCAAGAAGGTCTCCAAAGGATATTGACCGTAAAGGATAAAATAGGTTATGGAGAAAAATGAAAATGGATTCGTATTCATATACATAAGAATTATATAAGAAGACGAATAATCTTTGATTTCTTTTTGTTAAAAAAGCAAAGCTGGGATTTTTTGTAACACTTAAATTATTCCAATTCCAATATTCGTGGAAAAAGAATCGTAATAAATGCAAAGAAGTAGCATCTTTTACCCAACAGCGAAGGGTTTGAACCAAGATTTCCAGATGGATCGGATGGGGTATTTGTATATCTAACACAGAATGAAAATGTGAAAAATTGTCCTCTAAGAAAGGAAATATTGAATGAATTGATCGTAAACTTTGAGATTTTAATATACCCTTCCGTTCGTCATAAGGTATTAATCGTATAGAAAAAGGGATTTCTACAATAAACGAAAATACCTCGGATATTATTTGAGAATAAAAATTCTTGTTGCGCCAAAAAAGGGGATTTTTTTTTAAATCATTAGCAGAAATAAGAAAAGGATTCCGTCGACCCATTTGATTAATTAAATGTTTTACAATCAGGAAACTGAATTTATTGTCATAACCTGGATTTTCCAACAAAATCGATCGATGATCATGAGCAAGTGCATAAATATACTCTTGAAAGCTAAGCGGATATAGAAAGTCTTGCTGTTGAGATCTATCAAACTGTGAATATCGTCGCATTTTCTCCGTTTGAAAGTATATTTGAATCAAAGGTAGAAGATTTGAGGTTATCAAACGATACATAGTGCAATACAGACAAAACAAGATATTCTAGTAACAATAGATATCCTGGACACAAGTAAACCTATCAATGAATTCCCTAATCCTCTCGTTTTTCCATTTTTCTTCGATCTTATAGGATAACAAGATGGCTAGAAATCCTTTCTTTTTTCAAACTAATTGCTCTTTTGATTTTGGAAAAACCTTCTTTATCAATATACTGGTTCTTATACACACACATCTCCATTTTTTCCATTTTATAATGGAGAACTACAATAGTTAGGATTCATTGAAAAATCGAGAATTTACCCACGGGTAAAAAACTCCTCCCCACATCGGTACTAATATTTTTTTAACGTCTAATTAGATCAGGACCTAATTCAAATTCAAAATAGAAGCTCGTTGCTTTGTCTTTATTTATAATTAATTGAAACTGTAGGGCCCTATCCATTTATTTTATTAACCCGACCCAACTTTATTTTGTTCCATTCCAATACCTCGAACACCCATCCGGCAAGAATGAAATATTATTTGAAATCTTCATCAATACGACATGCTGTTGTTTCCATTTATACCCTTTCAGGATCAGTCGTGGTCTTCCAAACTTTACCAATGGTATGGACGAATTCCTTGCTTCATCAATAGTGTGTAAAAAATACTAGCCGCACTTAAAAGCCGAGTACTCTGCCGTTGAGTTAGCAACCCAAAGAAAAAAAATCTATAAGAATTCGATAATGGGTAAATAATAAAAAGGAGTATAGATACAATCTGAATAAAAATAAATTTAACAAAGAGATTCAAAAAAAAACAATTAAATCCTTAAACTAAAAAACAAACCGCAAAAACATTAGTATATTAATACATTAATTCGAAAGAAAAAAAAAGAAATAAAAATACAAGAAATTATCAGATAAAAAAATAAAAAGATAGTAAATAGTAAAATGAAAAATTTTAATTTATAGGCAAATGTTCTGTTATCGACCTTTTCAATCAAACAAAAGAAGCTTTCGTATCACCCATGGATCAAAGAATCCACCATTTGAATAAAATGAAGTAAAAAACAAACTCATATGACGGAAATAAATAGATCCAACTTGACTTATTACGATGAATTATATTTGTTCAATACACTGTTGTCAATAGAAAAGAATTAGGACGGGAACTCAAAAGAATTCAATTGAATTTCACCCCTTGAAAAAAATTTTTATATCTTAGTGAAATTGAAAAAAATAAGTAAAGGTTAGCAAAAGTTATAGGTATATACAAGTATTACTTTTGAATTGGAAATTCGCTCGATTGGAATTCCTTCAATTTATATAGATTATATAGATTTACATTAACCCTAGATTCTTGTTCTGAGAAAAAAAGGAATACTTTCTACTCGAGCTCCATCATGGACTATTTAGCATCCCAACGGATGTCGAGACAAGAGCACCTTCGTTTCTTATAGAACTATAGAAATAGAAAATGGTGGATAGAAGAAGGAATATACAGTGGATCGTGTCCTTCAAGTCGCACGTTGCTTTCTACCACATCGTTTCAAACGAAGTTTTACTATAACATTAATATTTTTCGAATTTGGAACCAGTATGGAATTGATTCAATTTAGGAATAAAGGATATGCTCTGGGACGGAAGGATTCGAACCTCCGAATAGCGGGACCAAAACCCGTTGCCTTACCACTTGGCCACGCCCCATTTAGATTTCTATTTGACACGAAGAATCAATAATATTATTATTGATTTTTTGTCAACTCCAAGTACAAGATAAATAGCTATAAAGTAGATTAAATTATTATTAATATTTTAATACGTATAAATAGAGAATGTAACTTCATTTATTGATCATTAGATAAAATTCAATTAAGATATTATATGAAAAGTATGATTTCTTCTATTCTCTTTTAAGAATTGGAGGACTTTTGATTGGGCGGATTCAAAAAGAAAAGAGGGACCCTTTGTCTCCTTTTATGTCTCCCTTTATTTTGCCTTTTCTTTTGTATTTATATTATATAATATAAATAACTCAATCAAAATGGAATTATCTCACAGAACAAAACGTCTGCTATGCTTAATATTTGTAGTTTGATAGGGATCTGTCATTATCCCTTTTTTTCATATTCAAGTAGCTTTTTCTTCGGAAAATTGCCCGAGGCCTATGCTTTTTTGAATCCAATCGTAGATATTATGCCCGTCATACCTGTGCTATTTTTTCTCTTAGCTTTTGTTTGGCAAGCTGCTGTAAGTTTTCGATAAAATATTTAATTTTAAAATCAACGATAAAATGACTGCTTTACTTTAGTTGATAATAAATTCTAACAATTGATCGGATCTAAAAAATATTTAGATTTTGGTTAATGGAAAACTCTTTTTCAAAATGAATTTCTGAAAATCTTTTTCTATTTCAAATTTGGTTATTGGTATTCACAGAGGATATGCGGTAGAAAACTGTAGAACCTATTCTATTTTTTTTCGAAAAAAAAAATTATTTTGGAGATTTTAGAATGCTTACTCTCAAACTCTTCGTTTACACAGTAGTGATATTTTTTGTTTCTCTCTTCATCTTTGGATTCCTATCTAATGATCCAGGACGTAATCCTGGGCGTGAAGAATAAAAGGTATCTTTTTTTGCATTTTTTGAAGATTTTTTTATGTTAAACTAGGAACAGAAAGTATTTTGACAATTTGGAAAAAACTAAAGTCATCAACGGAAGAGGAAAGAGAGGGATTCGAACCCTCGGTACGAATAACTCGTACAACAGATTAGCAATCCGTCGCTTTAGTCCACTCAGCCATCTCTCCCAATTGAAGACACTGTTAAATTACACAAAAAGTAAGGAATATTTATTATATAGATATGTACACTTTTTAACATTAACAGCAATTTTATTTCGTTAAAAAAAAGTTAAATCAAAAAGGGGCTGTAAAGTGTCAACAAAACAATAAAAAAAAGAATTATCCCTTTTTGATCTTGTTCAAAGGACCCGTCTTTTTTATTTTATTACCACGGCCCGGCCTGTTCAGCCCCTAACCGGGCCTTCTTTGTTCAAAGAAAACCAAATTTCATTTTAAATTAAATAGATTTTAGTTAGTATTCTATAAAATTAGAAAATTAGAAAGCGGAATACAAAATCTTCAAGCAAGAATAAAAAGTGAAGAAATTCTAGTTCGATATACGAAAACAAAAAAGAATCAAAATTCGAATTTTGATTCTTTTGAGAGGGTACTAACTTTATTAATTTACTATTATTCTGTCCAATTTCCCTGTTCGACAAAAGGTCCGGTTGTATACAATAATCACACTGTAGCGGGTATAGTTTAGTGGTAAAAGTGTGATTCGTTTTTCTAACCCTTTAAATAGTTAAAGGATCTTTGCTTTCAGTTTGATTCCTATTCCTATTAAAAACTTTATTTCCTAAAATAGAAAGGATTTTATCCTTTCTCTCTCAATCGCATATTCGAGAAAAAAATAAAAATTATCGTGATTTTTATCCAATAGTCACTTATAAAGTGAGAAAAAAGTGAGAAATTTGATTATGAAATTACGAAACATAATTTTGAATTGAACTAATATTTCGAATTTAATGAGTAGAAGGGTCCATGGATGAAGATAAAAAGAAGGTTTCTAATCGTAACTAAATCTTCCATTTTTTATTTGTAGAGAAGAAATGGAATCAAAATAGCTATTAAATGGTGACTTTGGTTTACTAGAGACATCAACCTATTGTTAGCTCGGTAGAAACAAAAAACCTTTCCTCAGGATCTTTTCAAATAAAAATAAAGAACGAAGTAACTAGAAAGATTGTTAGAATTATTTTCTTCTAGAGGGATCATCTAGAAAGTAGTTTGTTTTGTCCGTATTAAGACAAAAAACTGACATAGATGTTATGGGTAGAATTTATTTATAATTTTGTTCACATCCATAAAGGAGCCGAATGAAACCAAAGTTTCATGTTCGGTTTTGAATTAGAGACGTTCAAAACGCTGAATCGGC